TTCTATAATGATAAAAAATTATACGTATATTACATTATATAATTTGTTACTTTGATTTATTACAAATATCCACAATAACTTTATTCGTAATTCAAATACGAATACTAGCCTCAGATTTTTTTTTATTTATGAAAAAACCAAAGCCCCTTATCGGATTTGAACCGATGACTTACGCCTTACCATGGCGTTACTCTACCACTGAGTTAAAAGGGCTCGTTTGATTCAATTCCTGAATAAATTCACTAGCCACTATGAGTTTAGTATATAGACTTATTATAATATATGTACATATAAGACTATATCTTATATTTATAGCGGTTCGTTCAGAAATGAAAAATTTGACTTGTCTGTTAAATTAAATAAAATTCTAGGGGAGGATATACTAGTGAATATAGTTAAAATAAAATGGTTTATTGATGTTGGATTTGATAAATAGAAATGCAATGACAATGGATTTTTTTCGATCCTAATTGGAATTGACATCATAACGAAATTTATTTGATTGATACACGTACCTACTAATTTAACAGGGATCCAACATATCTCATTGAATGATTGATAAAGAAATTTGGCGCAGCCTCTGAACTAAATTATGAACTAAATTATTGGCGGAAAAAATCCTATAGAATCGTGAAAGATGGAAAGATCCTCCATCTCGAGTCATACCATCCCATTATATTGACAATTTTTAAAATTGTGCATACTATCAGCATAGTATCCTGGCGGTCGTTCAAGTATGATATGCCCCCATCGTCTAGTGGTCCAGGACATCTCTCTTTCAAGGAGGCAGCGGGGATTCGACTTCCCCTGGGGGTAGGGTACTACGAAAGGAAGTTGATCATGGATTATCAATAAGCCTGGAATTTATTCTTCCTGGGTCGATGCCCGAGCGGTTAATGGGGACGGACTGTAAATTCGTTGGCAATATGTCTACGCTGGTTCAAATCCAGCTCGGCCCAAAAATCCGCCGATCTACACACGAAATGGTATCATATAACCCATTTTGTGCTCTCCAGAAATGCCCGATCCCCAGCACTATTTATTTACTCTATTTTTCCAACAAATTAGGATCTTGATAATGATCTATATTCATATCAGGATCTGTAAGTGTAAAATACAATCGAAGGAAAGGGATAAAGAAAAAACCCTTTTCATTGAAAGAGTAATTATCCTATTTATTTGTCAATAACGAAAGGATTACTAGTAATCCAGGTCGGTCTCACTAAAGCGAAGCGCATACCCATATGATATTATATATATCACTCGCGGCTCTGTTACAACACGCCAATTTGAATCTAAATTCAAAATTGAAGGGGTTAGAATAAAATAATAAAAATATGTATACATAATACTTTATATTTTATTTTATTATTGTATTTACTTGGGATTGTAGTTCAATTGGTCAGAGCACCGCCCTGTCAAGGCGGAAGCTGCGGGTTCGAGCCCCGTCAGTCCCGACGGATCCAATAAAAAAATATATAAACTCCGCTCTCTCTTTTTTGTGAAAGTAAGTCGAATTTCGTTTTTATCATCAATCGGGGAATTTTCATTTCTTTGACTAGTACTGATTCGATTGATGAGCGATAGACATATGTGGATTAGGACAATTATTGGTAGCATCACATTCAGGATTCCAAGAGATACCATACTGTACCGGGTATGGCTTTTTTCGATTACTGCTACTCTGTCGAATAGAGTAGAGTACTTTATGTTTCCCGGAAGTACATATAGAAAGGGAATTTGCATGATATAAAATAACTTAGTTATTGTAATAGAATACTTTCAGGGATCGCTTTTTTATTAGGGGAGCGCTATTTTTTTATTAAGGGGTTTCCTTGAAAGAACAAACTTTATTTATTTTTATATAAAAATAAATAATAATAAATAATTATAGTTAATTTGATGGAATATTAGATTTTTTATACCGAAACTTGTACTCGTCTTTATCATCTTTCTTTTGTTTTCCGAGGAGATTAGATTCGCTCAGTAAAAAAAGAAGTTTCGAACTTAACTCTTTCCCCCCTCCTTTTTTTTATTTATCTTCTATTGTTTGTTGGGGGTTGTTTAGAATCAATGGTAAGTGTACGGGCGGTTCAATGATACTTCATCAGATGGTTGTACAAAAGGGGCAGTAGGTTATATAAAAGAAAGAATAAAAAAGAATGATAAATAAAAAAAAGTAAAATTATTGGTTGGATCAGGAAAAAAAATTGGAGTTCGGTATGGATAAAAGATTGTCCTATGTTATACTATTCAATTCTTGACGATGAGTTGATTTGATAGTGCAGATATTGTTATTCATGATATTGATCCGATTCGATATCATCGAGATGTAATTCATCCCATTGAATTTACAAGCGAAAGATTTATTATCTCTATGGGATTAACTCCCGAGTTATTGCGAATTAAATTAAAGAAAAACGAAACAATGAGATTATGGAAGTAAATATTCTCGCATTTATTGCTACTGCACTGTTTATTCTAGTTCCTACCGCTTTTTTACTTATAATATACGTAAAAACAGTCAGCCAAGGTGATTAATTTGAATTAAACTGGACTTTTTAGTTCTTATCAAGAATTGAAGAGACGAAAGGGATTCAAATTTCGCGTCTTAAATGAACTGGGCAGACTAGAATTCGCCGTATTCTATGAAATAAATACGATAGTATGGTAGAAAGATTCAGATATTTCTTTCTACCATACTATCTACTATTGTTATTGTAGTGTATATAAGGTGTATTGTAATCCGGATTAATTTAATAGAGATCAATCTATAATAGTATCGTCAGATTTCTATATATCGGTATATATATGTATATCAATTATATATTATATATAATGTATATAGTGCCTCCCACCGATTCGATTTCTTTGCTTTATGCACCTGTCTTATATTTCTATTTAATTTGTGTTGATTTCAATCAATTTGAACTAATTGAAAAGCGACTCGTACGATTCTAATTCCCAGATTGCTGATTATTTTCAATATGAATTCCGATCAAAAGAATCAAGGGCCTCTTTGATGGGTATAATAAAAGAAAATTAAAGTAATCTTTTTATTAGCATAGCATTCTGACGAAGAGGTCATTGATCGATCAGTTTCCAGATGATCTATGGAAACTCCTTCGAATTTCGAAAAAAAAAAAGGGGGGGGCTAAAGGATTAGTAAACCTCTTTTAACGTTTGAATAGTGCGTTCAATAAAAAGTGAGTTCAATAAAATAAGTACAACATAAATCAAATTTTCAAAATATTAAAACAAACGGGAAGTGCACAATATGCGACTCGCCCAAGACAAGACACTATTTTAGTCTGTGTAGTATCTCGTTAAAGAACTACTATGTCTGTGTTGTTTCCGATAGAAAATGTGTATCTACGTAACTGTAATGTAATAACAGAACTATTTTATTTTTGAATAATAAAAAAGGAACCAAAAAAGTAAAATAAAAAAAGTTCAACTCTTCCTCACGGTCCATATCTAATTTTAGTAAGAGTCGGTTCATCGAAATAGAAAATTGATCAAGAATTAAGTTGGAATAAATTTACTACCATTTGTATTTCTTTTACTTTGTATTCTTTTTACTTTCGAAATACAAACACGTAAATAATTGAAATATTTGTTTGATTGAAAGAATATTCTTCATATATATTATTCATAAACTATATTACTACACTAAAACCCAAGAAAATTTTGATTTGAAATGCAGATATTTTTTTATTTCTATTTCAATTTAAAAATTGAATTTTAAATTGAAATAGTGTTGAATTGAAAGAGTGAAATTTCAACTAAAAAAAGCTTTTCAGACCTGAACGATTTATAAAAAATTTGATACAGTTTAATTCCTACAACTCAATTACAATTAGTAACACTTCTAGAGTCCACTTCTTCCCCATACTACGAGTGAAAGAGAAAATGTAAAGACTACCATTAAAGCAGCCCAAGCGAGATTTACTATATCCATGTGAATTATGTCCCCTATCTCTATGACGAAATTCTTGAATTATTGTTCACTAATAAATAATAGTGGAATCACTGGCGCAGAGTCAAAAATTCTAACCTAAGATCGTTGATGAAACAATCCAATAAATCCAACTTTAACTTATTAACTTATAACTTTAACTTATAAGGAGTCTTATAAGAATTCTAGTATAATCAGAAAAGATTAAGCACAAGAAAAATATGCGGAGACCCCCTTGGAAGTATCAAAGAAATGCTACTAATATATAGTATGTAGAAATAAGAAAAATAGATTCTTTTTTTGTTGCCCTTCATTAAGTTAAATAAAAAGTATAAAAAAAAATAGAATAAAAAAAAAATAGAATATATAGAATATAAGGTAGATCACTACCTAGCCCATACCCTATTTCTTTCCCATTTTCTTTTGATCTAATCCTTAACTTAACGTCTCCTTATTGTCTCTATGAAAGACGCCCTATTATGTTTTTGACTAGAGGTTAACGAAAAAAGAAAACAGGTATATACAAAACAGGTATATACTAAGTAAAAGCCAATTACTCAGTCAATCGAATTAATATTGATTGCGGAGTACGCAAAGACTTTGATGAATATGTATACAAAGTCTCTTATGGCCTTTCCGCAACTAAAATAAAAACGGAATTCGATTTCCGTCCTGCTATCCAATCGAATTCCAAACTCGGCTCGTAGACACTCCATTAGTAATGGAAGGACTCTCAAGATTTATAAGTTTCCTCCGTTGGCTTCCGCCGGAAAAATTTTTCAAATTATAGCAGCAAAATAGAAGGGAGTATCTCAATTCTTTTGGTGATTAGGCGACACCCGGATTTGAACTGGGGAAAAAGGATTTGCAGTCCCCCGCCTTACCGCTCGGCCATGCCGCCAAAACGATACCAAATCAAAATCTATGAAAAAAATCCCCCTTTGTCTTCTTATTTATTGTACTTGTATTTTATTTTGAATCTTAATCCCGTTTTTCTTTTAACTACTTTTCTAAAAGAAAGATTTCTTTTTGTTTGGCTTGG